CCATTTTGGCTGGCTCATTATCCATCAAATATCAAAGAAAATCCTATAGATCTAGCAATGATGGAATTTCGATTCTATGAATCTTTGACTGGAATCTATGAGATAGGTGAAATAAAAATTGATACTTAACTTATTTTAAGAGATGCAACCGGAACGGAATTTATAAAACAGTCCTAGAAAAAGAATTCTACCATTTAGGCTTACTATGCTTTGGGATTTTTTTAGAATATCAAATATCAAAACTGATTCAGTTTCTTATATTATAATGTATAACGGTATTGAAATTATAATTTACTTGAATATAATATTGAATACCAGAAAACTATATGAATGTTGTATTTATTAACTTAACACGCGGGGATATACCTAATCTATATTTCCGTCTTCTCTATTCTTTTATTGCCCTCCTGTCCTGTCGTCAATTGACAGTATGACTTAGGGCGCAATATAATTTAAGTGGTCAAATACTATTTTGGTAAAGCACCTTGAATCCACTGGATAGTAAAGGATCTTGGATCCAACGCAGAACCCTTTGTGAATGAGAGATATAAAGACGAGAAAGACCAATGAAATCAAGTTTCAAGGTTGTAATTTAATGGTAAAGTTTGATTTGATTACCATTAACCTCCAGAATAGTTAACGAGTTTTTCGGTTTGATTCATCTCCTATTCATCTCCAAAAGGTGACTCTCGGCCTGAGTTATATTAAGGTAAGGTGGCCAAAGGCCCCTATGGTCCAGTGGTTACGACCTCTCTCTTTCACGGAGAAAACGAGGGTTCAAGTCCCTCTAGGGGTATACCAATACTCAAGACTATAGGAGTGGGATTTTCTATCAAGTGATCCATCTTTGTCAAGTCTTTCTAATAATCTACTCAGTGGGACTTTGTATTTTATATCAAGTGATATGTATTTGTCAAATCTGCCTGGGAGACGAAAGGAAGTTGATTATGGAACGTCTAAAATAAATTAGGCGTTGGGTCGATGCCCGAGTGGTTAATGGGGACGGACTGTAAATTCGTTGACAATATGTCTACGCTGGTTCAAATCCAGCTCGGCCCAACAATTTGTCAATCTACTATCAGATGGTAGAACCCTCTTGTTCTTAAAAAATACCTGATACGAGAGAATCAAAAAGAATCCAAAATTTCTGCTAGATCTCTTCTTATTTACCTGGGATTGTAGTTCAATAGGCAAGAGCACCGCCCTGTCAAGGCGGACGTTGCGGGTTCGAGCCCCGTCAGTCCCGACGGATCCAATAAGTACATCAATTCGCCTCTCGATTTTCTGTGAAAGAAGGGACAGAGAGCATAATAGAATTCCGAAGGGGTTTCCCTTCTTTTTTTCAGGATTCTGTCGAAGAAAGAACAAACCCTAAACTAAAAAATAACTAAAATAGTGAAGTTGATAGAATATTCCATCTTTTCTCCCGCGACTCATCTTTCTTATACTTAACTCATCTTTCTCATACTTATTTGTCTTCCAAAGAAATTTAGAGCATTAAAATTTAGAACCTAATCCCTCTCTTTTTCCACTTCGCTTGTATTGTTTGTTGGGTTTTTGTAGTTCGGGCGGGTGGTTAGATTTTGTTTGATGGTTCTATAAGGAAAACCTAAGGAAGGTAGGTTATAGAAAATAAAGAAAAGAAGGATAAATAAAGTAAAGGGGTTTTTGATTGGTCCGGGAATCCCATTTTGGATTCGGTATGGATAAAAGATGTTCGTATGTTATACTATTCAATTCTCGACGACGAATTAATTTAATAGCTCAGATATTGTTATTCATGATATTGATCCGATTAAAGATCATCGATAGGTAATGCATTCATTGAATTGACAGGTGAAAGATTTATCATCTCTATGGGATTAAATCCCGAGTTATTGTGAAAAAAAAAAAACGATGAGATTATGGAAGTAAATATTCTTGCATTTATTGCTACTGCACTGTTCATTTTAATTCCTACTGCTTTTCTACTTATAATTTACGTAAAAACAGCCAGTCAAAATGATTAATTACTTTAAATGAAACTTGACTTCTGAATTCTTATCAATAGTTGAAGAAATCAAATGAAAAGTATTCTATTTTTGTTTTGCGCCTTAAATGAAATCAACGGGCTATAATCGGCGGTATTCTATGAGATCCGAGAGTATGGTAAGTAAGAAATCAATTTCTTACTTATCATACTCTCTATTAGTGTTATAGTAGTGTATAAAATTGTTTCTAATAAAGTTGGTATACTATATTAGCTTCTATCTTCAATATATGTAGTTATTCATCCATATATGGAATTTACGTAGGACCCAATTCTATTTCTTTGATACATCTATTTATTCCGATGAATCTGAAATAATTGTTTTGTTTTACTGTTATAGAATACATTTATCCACTATAATCCAATGTAATTTGGAAACGAAGATATTTTGATTTGAAAATGATTTCAATTCAAATAAAAAATGCGTTGCAGAACGATCTATAAAACAATTGATACCGTTTCATTCCTCAACTAAATTAGGAGTGCTTCTAAAGTCCACTTCTTCCCCATACTACGAGTGAAAGGGAAAATGTAAAGACTACCATTAAAGCAGCCCAAGCGAGACTTACTATATCCATGTGAATTATGTCCCTTATCTCTATGATAGAATTATTCCATTATTGCTCACTAATAATAGTAGAATGAATGGTCCAGAGTCAAAAAGGGATTCTGGCCGAACACTGTTGATGAACCAATCAAAAAAATCCATTTCAAAAATTTCTATATGATTTCTAATCGGGAAAGACGAAACACAAGTAAAATAAAAAATCAAAACTACAAAGGAATGTTACTAATGGAACATCTAGTAATAAAATAAGAGGGCACATTCCTTTTTTTCTTGCCCTTCTAAGTAAAAATAGATCAATTGCTATCTATTACAAACTTTTTCCTATTTGATCTAATCCGTACCCTTTCCCGACTGTCTCTCTGAAGGAGTTGGGAGATAGTAGATTATACTTTTGACGAGGGGTTAAAAAAAAAAAAGAATTTTTTTTTTTTTTTTTTATTTTCACGTTTTTTTCTATAAATTATCCATCTCAATCTAATAGTGATTGAATGCCTGAACACTCAGAGATTCTCGCAAGTCTATATATGTAGATTACAGTATAGAAATAGAAAGAACTTCCCCCAACCTGTATTTAAATTATCTCCAATCAAGACCCAATAAGTAGACATTACATTAGTAGTAGAAAGGAATCGGGAAGTCTTGCTTCGACCATTAAAAGAAAATCTTTCTTTTCATTTTGGATTCAAAGATTTCCTATTTCCAATCTTTTACAAAATCCCCAGAACGGATGTTTAGAATCAACCAAGTATTAACAGTCCCCTTATTTTGTTCTGGCTGGGTAAAATTAGGTTGAGTTATATCAGCAGAACAGAATAAGAGATTCCGATTCGTTTGCTGATGAGGCGGCACCCGGATTTGAACTGGGGAAAAAGGATTTGCAGTCCCCCGCCTTACCACTCGGCCATGCCGCCAAAACGATACACAATAGGAGAAATTTTGACCTTTTTTGTTGGATTACTCAATTTTAGTTTATTGTACTTGCATCCCCTTTTGAATCCTTTTTCTAACTAAAAAAAATTAGAAAAGAAACCCCTTTTCCCCTTTTGATTGTCCCTTCGATTGATTGTATAGTATCTCAAAATACACAATGCCAAAAAGCTTCCCCTCACTTTTCTATTGAAAAATAAAATTTATATTTTCACTCAAAAAAACCAAAATTTATGACAAACGAGATATTCGTTGACTGAGAATTCGTCAATGATTCTTGGATTTGAATCTAAAATTTGGTAAAATTTGGTTTGCCAAACGACATAAGAAAATACAAATTGATACATACTTGATTTATCCTTTTCTTGATTTATTCTTTTGAATCAAAAATCCTTCTCAATTTCCATTATAACAAAAATTATAAGTATATGTAAACCCCAGAACGGAAATTGTTACACGGATACTAAATTGGCTATTTAGAGTATGTTGTCTATAAATAAAAAAACGAAGGAAATTTTTTGTAACAAAAAAAGGCCCGGCTGGGTATTGACCGGGCCAGGCCAAAAAGGCACTTCGAATAAAATAAAAGCAAGAAGGTCTTCTTTTTTTATCTTTCTATTTTGATCTTTCGAGCATCTAAATGAAATTGCTAATTCTATAATAACGATAAAGAATGTGAAAGAAATACTTAATTTAATCCTTACTTGATGTGTAATGTAACATAGTAATGATCTTTTTCAATTGGGAGAGATGGCTGAGTGGACGAAAGCGGCGGATTGCTAATCCGTTGTACGAGTTATTCGTACCGAGGGTTCGAATCCCTCTCTTTCCGTTGATGACTTTCTATTTTTTTTCTAGTTAAGTGTGTGGAATAGCTAAAAGAAAATAAAAATATGAAGAAAATTGTAAAATAAAGCAAGAAAAACAATTTATTCTTCACGTCCAGGATTACGTCCTGGATCATTGGATAGGAATCCAAAGATGAAGAGAGAAACAAAGAATATTACTACTGTGTAAACGAAAAGTTTGAGAGTAAGCATTACACAACCTCCAAGATCATTTTTTGAAAAAGAAAAACGAGAGAAAAGAAAAGATAATAGATCCTCCATTTTTATATCACATATCTTATTTTGACACCAAGAAATGAATTCTAAAATAGAAAAGAATGTTCAGAAATTCAAATGAAGTTGTGAAGTTGAAATTTTTAAAAAGAGTCTTTGATTACCAGAAATCACTTTCATACCCCCAATTAGATGTTGTAAGCGACCCTAAGCTAATAAGGTATTTCGCCGGAAAGGAAAAAGGATTCAAATCGGGAAATGGGGCGAGCCGGATTTCTCACGGCTATTCAATCATTTCAATATTTGAATTGAAGGTTCATACTGTCAGACTTATTTGATCCTATCAAATGTTATCATTTTTCTCGAATAAATCATGAATTCTATAAGATACTATTAAAGATCTTAGCGAAAACTTACAGCAGCTTGCCAAACAAAGGCTAAAAGAAAAAAGAACAGGGGTATGACTGGCATAACATCTACGATTGGATTCAAAAAAGCATAGGCTTCGGGCAATTTGGCGAAGAAAAGACTACTCGGATAAAGGGCAGAATTAAGACAGATCAAACTAAAGATATTAAGCATAACAGACATTTTTTTCGTCGAGATAATTGCATTTTGATTGAGTTATTGATATAAGGAAAAATGAAGAAAGTAAGGTAGACAAAAAAATCCTTCTTTTTCCACTCAATCAAAAATCCTCCAATTCTCAAAGGAGACTAGAAGAAATCATACTTTCATACAATATCTTAATTGAATTATATGTAATGATCAATAAATTAAGTTGAATTCTAGATATACACATGTCAAAATCCTAGCAACGAATCTATAATAAATTCTATAAAGAAGAAATATTTTCTATAGAGAGTTGGACTGGAATTGACGAACACTTAATACCAATATTATTCTTTATTAGTATTAGTGTCCAATAAAAATAGAAATGGGGCGTAGCCAAGCGGTAAGGCAACGGGTTTTGGTCCCGCTATTCGGAGGTTCGAATCCTTCCGTCCCAGAGCATATCCCCTGTACCCGAATAATTCTTTTTTGTTCAACAAGGTTCTGTTTCACGGTCTAATATTGGATAGAATAGTATTCCTCTTTCTTTTTTTATTTTGAATGATTCTTTTCAGAATCATATCTGAATTTTTCACAAACTGAACTAAATCGAGTTCAAATGAGATGCAAAAGTAACTAAACCCTTTTGATAAAGATAAGATGAGATGTAGAAAGATTACTTAACCTCAGGTTCAAATATGAAAATACATATAAAAGAGGAAGTGCTTAGCCTATAGGTATGTATTGTTATCAGGTATGTATTGTTATCCTATTTCAGTGACAAAAAGTCTTTCTATTTTTGTGAAAAAGAGTTTTCATACTTACTTAAAAAATGAAATTTTAAATATTTAACAATTATATTTATTTTCATTGTTCGATCTATTTAGATTATTTGCTTTACATCATTGAGAATTCCATTCGAAAAGAAAAAGAAAATGATCTTTATTATGATAATCAAATGGAGTCTTTACTGTAAAACTTGACTCAAATAATGATATAGAAGTAAGAAACTTTTTCAAGTATAAAGATTTGTAATGATTCTTTATGGATTGACTCTTTGGGAAGTTTTGGGAAGTTGGAATTAGTAAGTCTATCTTATTGAGTCACTTGAAGAGACAGAGTCAAATAGAATTTATTTATTTAGGATTTCTTTATTCGTGTGATTTCTGTTAGTTCTGTTATTTCTCTATTTAGATTTCTGGATATTTCTGTTAGACATTTTTTGAGATAGAGATTTATATCAAAATGTTCCATTCATACAAAAAAGCCGGGGTCTTGCTAATATTTATTCATAAAAATATTGATTATCTATGTAGCTGTAGCTAAGAAAAAAGAGAAATAACTATGTCTCTGTACCGACTGAACCAATGACTATTCATGATTCCATAATTGAATCAATTCCATACTGGTTCGAAATTAGAGGAATGTTATGGTAAAACTTCGTTTAAAACGATGTGGTAGAAAGCAACGTGCGACTTGAAGGACACGATCCGTTGTGGATTCTTATTCTTACATCCACCATTTTATATAGGAATGAAGGTGCTCTTGGCTCGACGTCGTTTTTCTATTCTACTAGAACCCTTCTTTTTTTATTGGGTTGTAATTGTAATGTAAATAGTTTGCGATGGAGCTCGAGTAGAAAGTATTGATTAATTTCTCAGGGGCAACGATCTAGGGTTAATGCCAATCAATAAATTGGAACAACTTCGTAAGTATATCTTCGATATAGAAATCGAAAGGATCCGATTCGAGCAAAATAAAAAAAAAATTTTTATTCCAAAAATTTTGTTGGAATGGCTAAAAATTTTCGATTCACGGTGTATCGCGCACGAATAAACCATCGGTATGATTCTTTGATAGAAAGAAATCACAAAAAGGGGTATGTTGCTACCATTTTGAAAGGATTAAGAAGCACCGAAGTAATGTCTAAACCCAATGATTTAAAACCAAGATAAAGGATCCCAGAACAAGGAAACGCCACTTCTATTGTCTCACGGATCCAAATACAGAATCCAAATCTATTTTAAACGAGACGAAAAAAGGGGGGTTAAAGACCACTCAAAAAAGAAAAATGTTAATATCTTTAAGATATTTTAAAGATATTTTAGAATTCTTGAACTTGAGTTATGAGTACAAATGATTTTTTTCAGGAAGAAAGCTAAAAAAAAATGACTATGAGTTAAATTATAGACTAATTTATTTTATGGAGTCCTTTCCTATTTATTCTAATTTTATCCATAGACAAAACTTCTAATCATTTTTTCTCGAGCCGTACGAGGAGAAAGCTTCTTATACGGTTCTAGGGGGGGGGGATTTCTTTTTCATCTACATCTATCCCGATGAGCCGTCTATCGAATCGTTGCAATTGATGTTCGATCCCGAAGAGAAGGAAGAGATCTTCGGAAAGTGGGTTTTTATGATCCTATCAAGAATCAAACTTATTTAAACGTTCCCGCTATTCTCTATTTCCTTGAAAAAGGTGCTCAGCCTACAGGAACTGTTCAGGATATTTTAAAAAAGGCAGAGGTTTTTAAGGAACTTTGGTCTAATAAAATTCAATTAAATTAAGGAAATAAAAACTAAGGATAGGATAGTGATTTCTATATCATTTTGGATATCTTTTCTATACTATGTTTTTTTATTTCCTTATTTTTTTTTTTTTTTTTTTTTTTTTTACTTTTTTTCAATTTTAGTTCTTGTACTTTTTCCATCGTATTCTTTTATTAACCTTTCTATTGACAATATTGTATCGAACAAATATAATTCATCGTGATAAGCAGCTCGATTGATTTCTGTCCCATAGGTTTTAGGTTTGATTTTTTACCTGTTGATTCAAATGATGGGTTCGTTGGATTAGCTTTGCTACTCGGATTTTTGGTTGAAAAAGTGGATAACCTAGAAATAGGGGATAGTCCAGCATTTTTTACATTTCTTTCTTTTGATTTATTTCTTTTTTCGGGAAATTTTTTCGTAGATTACGTAGATTTATGGTTTGATTTAATCATTTTTTTATTCTGTTTATTCTGATTGTATCTACATATCCTTTTTCTATGTGGGTTGCTAACTCAACGGTAGAGTACTCGGCTTTTAAGTGCGGCTAGGATCTTTTACACATTTAGATGAAGCGAAGGATTCGTCCATACCATCGGTAAAGTTTGGAAGACCACGACTGATCCTCAAAGGGAATGAATGGAAAAAATAGCATGTCGTATCAATTAAGAATTCCGAGAATATTTTCTTCTTTCCGGCTCAAGACAAAGCCTTCGTTTAAATTATTCAAAGGGGCAAAGTCAATTTTAAGTTGGGTCGAATTAATAAATGGATAGGGCCCCATGGCTTCAATTAATTTCATTTTGATTATAGGGAAAGAAAAAGCAACGAGCTTCCGTTCTTAATTTGAATGATTACCCGATCTAATTAGACGTTAAAAAAATATTAGTGCCCAATACGGGAAGGCTTTCTCCCAGGAATGTATTCTTTATTTTTTAATGAATCCTAAATATTACTATCCTCCATTCCATAATGGAGAAGTATGTGTATAAGAAACAGTATATTGATAAAAAAATTTCCAAAATCAAAAGAGCGATTGGGTTGAAAAAAGTAAAGGATTTCTAATCATCTTGTTATCCTATAATGAAAACAAAGGAAAAAGATAGGATAGAGAATCTGTTGAGAAGTTTATCTGTATCCGAGGTATCTATTCGGTTTGTACTATAATACCTTGTTTTGACTGTATCGCACTATGTATCATTTATAACCCCCAAAATCCTCTACCCTTAATTTAAATAAAATTTCAAATGGATAAATTCCAAAGCTATTTAGGGCTAGATAGATCTCACGACTTCTTATATCCCCTTATCTTTCAGGAGTATGTTTATGTACTTGCTCATGATCATGGTTTAAATGGATCGATTTTGTTGGAAAATGTAGGTTATGACAATAAATCCAGTTTACTAATTGTGAAACGTTTAATCATTCGAATGTATCAACAGAATCATTTTATTCTTTATGTTAATGATTCTAAACAGACTCCATTTTTGGGGCACAACAAGAGTTTTTATTGGCAAGTAATGTCAGAGGTTTCTTCAACCATTATGGAAATTCCATTGTCTCTGCGATTAATATCTTCCCTAGAAAGGAAAGGGGTAGTGAAATCCGATAATTTACGATCAATTCATTCAATCTTTTCTTTTTTAGAGGACAACTTTTCACATTTAAATTATGTATTAGATATACTAATACCTTACCCAGCTCATCTGGAAATCTTGGTTCAGGCTCTTCGCTATTGGATAAAAGATGCTTCCTCTTTGCATTTATTAAGATTCTTTCTCCATGAGTGTCATAATTGGGATAGTATTATTACTTCAAATTCAAAGAAAGCCAGTTCTTCTTTTTCAAAAAGAAATCACAGACTATTCTTCTTCCTATATACTTCTTATGTATGTGAATATGAATCTGGCTTCCTCTTTCTCCGTAACCAATCTTCTCACTTACGATCAACATCTTCTGGAGCCCTTATTGAACGAATATATTTCTATGGAAAAATAGAGCATCTTGCAGAAGTCTTTGCCAGGGCTTTTCAAGCTAATTTATGGTTGTTCAAAGATTCTTTCATGCATTATGTTAGGTACCAAGGAAAATCAATTCTTGCTTCAAAAGGGATGTTTCTTTTGATGACTAAATGGAAATATTACTTTGTCAATTTCTGGAAATCCTATTTTTACCTGTGGTCTCAACCAGGAAGGGTTTATATAAAAATAAACCAATTATCCAACCATTCCCTTGACTTTCTGGGTTATCGTTCAAGTGTGCGGCTAAAGCCTTCAATGGTACGCGGTCAAATGCTAGAAAATACATTTTTAA